CATTTAATGAAAGTAGATTATCTTACCATTAATTTCACAACTTCCATGATCTCTTCCCGAACCAAACATGAATCTTTCGATTCATTTGGCTCTCACGCTCAATTTTTTATTTTATGGACATTCCCGTATCTTTTTTTAATATAATGAGCCTATCCTCTCTATTTCTGTTTGTATTCAAACATATCAAAACCGATACAAGAACAGAATATTAGGAGGACTCTTCCGACCAGACAAAAAATCTATAATTGTCAGCAAAGTTGTTTCTTTATTTGTTCTTTATTTCATTGAAAATAGATATTTCTATATTATAGAAATATAGAAAATTTAAATTTTCTTTTGATTTCCTTTTTTATTCAAATCCAAAAATTCCCCCTTTTTATACATAACATAGGTTGCCGATTCGGCATTGGATAATATAATAAAGGGCAAGGCGCCCTTTATTTATTCTAGTAAATGGTTCAGTTCAAATCATTTTATCGATATGAGTGTTCTATATCGAAAAAATTATCAACTATTCTTTTTTAAACCATTTCGTTATTAACGTAGTGGTAGAAAGAGTACCATGTTGTGCCCGGACTTCAAACAGTTTAGCTTTAACCATGTTAATGGTCTCACATTATTGGTTGGTTGATAGAGAATCAAAGTTAACTTACCAATGAATAACGAAATGCTATGGTTCTTACATATGATTTATGAATTTACTCAGAAGGAATTCGTCGAGATTATGCACTTTTTTCCTATTTATCCTATAAAAATATAGAATAACATAAATAAAGTGCAGTCGGTTAGACCCAACCTATTCGTGAAATATACAACTCGCACACACTCCCTTTCCAAAAAAAATCAATACACCAAGCACTACACTTAGATTTATTGGATTTGTTGCTAAAATATCGGTATTAAACCCGAAACTCCCGGCGGATGGCCAGTGGCCTAAGGAAACGAAAGAATCGGTTACATTGTTCATATGCTCTCCTCTTATAGATAGGACTAAGAAAGAACAGAGTTCTTTTTGTATCACTTGACTCGCCTTTTTATCGATTTCTTTTTCTTAATTTCCCGTTTTTTTTTTTTAATGTTAATGGGAGTAGATTAAATCTATTTATTGAATTTGAGATTGAGAATTACAAAATTTCTTATTCTTTTTGAAGTATCCGATAAGATACTTATTAAGTTAGGTCCTGGGTCTCGTATCAATTGAAAAATATCTCCTTTGTTCAAACGCTTCCTAAAAGAAAAATAAAAATTCCATCGTACTAAACTAAGGACGGGAAGGAAGAAAACGAGTGAATCCACAAATTCCTCATCCTCAAATCACTCCTTCCCGGGGTATTGTAGCAACAAATACATAATTGTAGGAATAAAGTATTGATATAATTCACAGAAGCAAATGGCAACGAGTTAATAAAATAAGAAAAAAGTGGGTAACGTACTTTTTTACATTTTCATTCTAGGATTAAATTAAACAAAAGGATTCGCAAATAAAAGCGCTAATGCCACGACCAGTCCATAAATTGTTAAAGCTTCCATAAAAGCTAGACTAAGTAATAAAGTACCTCGTATTTTTCCTTCTGCTTCTGGTTGTCTCGCAATACCTTCTACGGCTTGGCCTGCAGCAGTACCTTGACCAACTCCAGGTCCAATAGAAGCAAGCCCTACGGCCAATCCAGCAGCAATAACGGAAGCGGCAGAAATCAGTGGATTCATGATGATAGGTTCCTCGCACCAAAAAAAATGGTTAATGATACAATCAACCAATGAATTATTACTTATTTGATCACAAAAATCTATTGAGTCGAAGTAACTAAAACTTCGAATAAAATAAAAAAAATAATGAAATTAATATAGAAATATAGATAGAGATAACCCCTATATAACTAGTATATATCTAATGTCACATATACATTTGTTTCTTTCATAACGTAAACCGCCTGCATTTTCTTTTTATATTGAATCGGATTCTAGAAGAATTCTTCGAAAAATATACAGGGACTGTGACTGGCCTTATAAACATTCCATATATCTAGTGGTGACCCCCACTAACTCATCCGCCATTTCGTAATATCGTCTATCTTTCCTCCTACAACTCTAGTCGTAATATATATATGTATTTATATCTATTATGTTCCTCAACTAAGAACCAATCTTGAACTATGCATTGCCTCAATTGGGATAAGCTTAAAAATAAAGAATATTTCGAAAACTAATCAATGATGACCCTCCATGGATTCCCCTATATAAGCCGCGGCTAAAGTTGCAAAAATAAGAGCTTGAATACCGCTTGTAAATAATCCAAGAAACATGACAGGTATAGGAACTACTAAAGGTACTAAAGAAACAAGAACAACAACTACTAATTCATCAGCTAATATATTCCCGAAAAGTCGAAAACTAAGAGATAAAGGTTTTGTGAAATCTTCTAGGATGTTAATTGGTAAAAGTATTGGAGTTGGTTGAATGTATTTTCCGAAATAACCCAATCCTTTTTTGGTAAGACCCGCATAAAAATATGCTACTGACGTGAGTAAAGCTAAAGCAACAGTAGTATTTATATCATTTGTGGGGGCGGCTAGCTCCCCATGAGGTAACTGTATGATTTTCCAAGGTAAAAGGGCACCTGACCAATTCGAAACAAAAATAAATAGGAACATAGTTCCAATAAAGGGAACCCAAGGGCCATATTCTTCTCCAATCTGAGTTTTGCTCAAGTCTCGAATAAATTCAAGGACATATTCGAAGAAATTCTGACCGTCGGTCGGAATGGTTTGTGGATTCCGAACGGATATGATGACTGACCCTAATAAGATAGCAATTACGACCCAAGAAGTGATAAGTACTTGGGCATGAATTTGTAAACCTCCTATTTGCCAATATAAATGTTGGCCTACTTCTACACCTGATATATCGTATAACCCTTTGAGTGTTTTAATGGAACATGGTATAACATTCATATTGTCCTCTGACAGAAATCGAACTGAAAAAAAGAATTATTTTGATTCAACCATCTCTTTCTCGACTCATCTACTTTCATCATTAATCATATAGTTAGGATACCAAGAAATCACATAACATAATATCAATATCCCATTTTATCTCTTTTTAAAAATAAAAGACAAGAATAGTAACCGATCCAATAAATCAAAATAATTAACTAATCTTATTATTATTATTCTTAATCATAACATAATCAACGACTTCTTATATAGCTAGAACGGCCCTCACAAATTGCGGATACCAATTTGTTAAGAATCAATCGGATTGAAGCTATAGCGTCATCGTTGGCTGGAATCGAAATATCTGCGAGATCTGGGTCACAATTTGTATCGATTAAACAAATCGTCGGAATTCCCAAAATGACACATTCTCGAAGAGCTGTATATTCTTCTTGCTGATCAACGATTATTACAATATCGGGCAATTCAGTCATATATTTGATCCCGCCCAGATATGTTTGCAAAGTAGATAATTTTCTCTTCAACATTGCTGCATCTCTTTTAGAGAGACGGTTGAGTTTCCCCATCTTTTGTTCTGCTCTTAAGTCTCTGAACTTATGAAGTCTCGTTTCCGTAGTGGACCAATTCGTTAACATACCGCCGAGCCATTTTCTATTAACATAATGACATCGAGCCCTTATTGCAGCTGATGCTACTAAATCCGCTGCTTTATTTTTGGTACCAACAATTAAGAAGTTTTTTCCTCGACTTGCTGCATCAAAAACTAAATCGCAGGCTTCCGATAAAAAACGAGCAGTTCTAGTGAGATTTATAATATGAATACCTTTACGCTTTGCAGAGATGTAAGGGGCCATTCTAGGATTCCATTTCTTAGTACCATGACCAAAATGAACTCCTGCTTCCATCATCTCTTCCAAATGGATGTTCCAATATTTTCTTGTCATCTTTCCCACGCTTTCTTTTTTTTTTTTTTAACAAATAAATAATTGTTCCTACGGAACCTTCTGCCGGGATTGACCGTTGATACACAGCCCAAACCTTTCATTTTTTTTATTACTTAACTTAATTTCTTCATTTTTTTTAGTACCCAATCAATAACTAGTAAAGTAAAAAGAAAAATATCTCCTTAAGAATTATGAATTCGCTTAAATGATTTTTCTGGTGTGTCATAGAAATTGCTTGGGGCGCAAGAACAAAAAAATTCTCTATGGTGTAACAAAATATCTCTCATTTCCAACTCGAATAGATTTTTCTTTTTGATTTCAAAATGAATGTCTTGCCTTGAACGGTGCACTAATTTTTTGAATCCAGTACCGACAGGGATAATCCCCCCCAAAACAACATTTTCTTTCAGACCCTTCAACCAATCAATACGACCCCGTAGAGCAGCTTTTGCCAAAACTCTAGCAGTTTCTTGAAAACTTGCTTCGGATATGAAACTTTGAGTATTCAGAGATGCCCTCGTTATTCCCAATAAAATTGCACGATAACAGATTGCTTCGTCTAAAGCACGCCCTGCTCGTTCCGCTCGCAACAATCCGATTAGTTCTCCAGGTAAAAAAACATTAGACATTCCATCTTCTGAAACCAACACTTTTGATGTTACTTGTCGTACAATAATCTCTATATGTCTATTATGGATCTGTACCCCCTGGGATCGATAAACCTTTTGGATCTTATTAACCAAAGAGATACGACTTTGGGCTATGGTTAACTCAGCTCCAATTAAGAATCCCCAAGGAATTCCAAGAACTCTTGGTATACGCTCGTTCCAACCTTCAACTCTCCTTTCAAGGTTCATCGATATTGAACCAATCGAGCGCACTTCTAAGATTTGTTCCACTTTTGGAAGACCTTGCGTTATGTCACCAGATCGGGATTTTTCATATATAAATGTAACTAATGTATCTCCTTCAGAAAGGGTTTCTCCATAATGTCCATGAACAGTCGCTCCTGGAGTGGCCAAATAAGGCTTAGCTGATCTTATAATTAAAGAGTCAACATGAACAATTAAAATTTGACCAGATTTTTTTATGTGTGGTCCATATTTAAATAGACATATATTTTCACAAATAAATTGTCCAATGCTAATTATTGTGGATGTCTCTTCACAATAATTGTAATGTAGAAAGCACCAATTCAAATGGGATGGATTCAAAATGATGTTATTGCATGGACTGGGATTATAAATCCTCCTATTTTCATCTATTAAACAGTATTTAAGTACTTCAAGTACTTGGAAAGTCTGTTTAAAATTGTCAAGTAGCCAATATTTGTTTAACAAGATCTGATTATGAGTTATTAAATGATAAGATGAATAAAAGTTCACTATTTTAGGTACTATTGTACCTAAGGGGCCCAACAAACCCCTAATTGGAGTTATGGGATTCGATTCTTTTGCCACATTGTTATATTTCGAACCGTTGAATGGACCAACTCGAAAACAATTGAATGATGACAAAATTCTCAAAGATTGGCCTTCCTTATTTCGATTCAACAACGTACCAATAGTTCCTTGATGCTGGGTAACTAATGGAATCTTCACTTTGGAATAAAAAGGATTGATATTGGTGCGATCTAATCCATTATCAGGAATCAATCCCGAACCTGCCGTATCATACCTTTTTCCGGTATAGGAAATAGTAGACTTGACTAATTCAATTCTTATGAAATCACGAATCAGATCATTTGCCCTTACTTCAACAAAGGAAGCATGAACCTCTTCCATAGAACCGTTTTTTTCTTGGTCCCAATTCAATACTAAGCAAGTCCGAACTAATTGAATACTTGTGTGATAAATTCCTCGAATTGACTTTCCATTTCCATAAAGGATATAATTGACAACTCTAAGCTGGACATTTTCTTTTTCCTGCAAAAGATCTTGAGGGAAAAGTTTTGCTAAATTTATCCCATCAGCTATTTCATATGTGACTACGGGTCGAACCAAAACAAAATACTTTTTTTTGATAGGTGTGATCCGTTGGACATAGATCCAATTTTTCGATTTTGTTTTTGATTCCTTAGAATTTTTTTTTTCTGTTCCTGGTGGTATCAAAATGCCACTGTGTCTGGATATCTTATCTGTCTCTCCGGGAAAATGAATATCTCCAGAAAAGATTTTTAGTTCAATACTTTTTTTTTTTCTCTCCACTCGGACTAATCCACCTACTCGGCTTCTTGTATTTGTATTTAAAGCGAGTTGTGTATCTACTCCAATGATACTATTGTTCCGGACCATTATAGACGAAGATCCGGGTAAGATATGCACCTCTTCGGGAATAAAAAAAAACCGATCCACTTTCATTTGGTATTTCGGACTAAATTCTTTTGCTCCTCGATACTCAATCAAATCTTCTTTTTTTACTATTGAATCCACCCCCGCGGTCCCATATTTAGTAATTCCCGAACTCTTTTTTCTGTATCGTGGATCATCAAAATAAGCAAGAATACTATTTCTACGTAAAATACCATTTATGGGTATTTCAATCGAAATACCAAAAGAGGGTATTAATTCTTTCTCTCGTTCTTGATCGTATTGTAATGGGATGAGAAATCTATTTCTTCGTCTTTTCGCCAAGAAATCAGAATTCTCTTGGAGAATCGAAGGGTATATGAAATTCCAATGACCATTGGATATAATTCGATCAAGTCTTGAATAATCAAGAATTTCCCTATCTTTTTTACGAGTACCAGAAGGATCCAACAATTTATGTCTTACTCGATCCTTAGTGATTGAGAGGTCAGAGCTATATCTTTCGTCGACAGAAAAAGAATGAACATTCATTTGATCTTGATCCTTGTGAAGCGAAAAAGACACTATACTGGATCCGCACGGACCCCCCGCTAATATCCATAAATGACTTGTTTTTGGTAATAGATGAACATTACTATATGTATATTCAGGTGCGTGGTAGACATCAGTACTCCAGTGCATTTCTCCCTCTGATTCAGAATAAATATGTTTTCGAACCCTCTCTTTAAAATGAAAAGTAGACGTTCCGGCACGAATCTCGGCAATCACTTGTTCAGATTCTACATATTGATCATTTTGAACTAAAATCACACTTTTTGGTGGAATATTCACACTATGTATAATATCTCGACTCTCAATAGTTACATGCAAGTCTATAGAACATAGAAAAGCAGGATGCCCATGACGGGTACGTGTGGGATGAACCAAATACTCATTGAACTTTATTTTTCCATTAGAAGGAGCTCGTACATGTTCGGCAGTACCGCCTGTGAATACTCCACCCGTATGAAAAGTTCTTAATGTTAGTTGAGTCCCCGGTTCCCCAATTGATTGACCCGCAATAATACCTATGGCTTCCCCCAACTCGACCAGGTCACCGTGAGTGGGGCTTCTGCCATAACATAATTGACAGATCCAAGATGTATTCCTGCAAGTAAAAGGGGTTCGAATATATATTGGTTGTGCTCGAAAGGTTATGAATCGATTGGCAAGTCCAATCCCAATATCTTGATTTCGAGCGGCAATGCATCGTATCCCCATATATATATCGTCTGCTAATACACGACCAATTAG